TTCGCGATACATAAAATACTCAGCCAGGGCTGCTCCCGTATAAGGGGCGAGGTATTGTAATGTAGCAGGTGAATCCGCCATTTCAGCTACTACAATAGTGTATTCCATGGCCCCCTCTTCATGGAAAGTAGTTACTACTTGAGCCACGGAGGATGCTCTTTGACCGATAGCTACATAAACACATATTACATCTTGCCCTTTTTGATTGAGAATTGTATCTGTGGCTACTGCTGTTTTGCCAGTCTGTCTGTCCCCAATAATTAACTCTCGCTGACCGCGCCCTATGGGGATCATCGAATCGATAGCAATAAGCCCTGTTTGAAGGGGTTCATATACAGAACGCCTGGAAATTATACCCGGAGCAGGAGATTCAATTAAGCGAGATTCCGAAGCTACAATTTCGCCTCTCCCATCAATAGGTTTAGCCAGAGCATTTACAACACGACCCAAGTAAGCCTCGCTCACGGGTATCTGAGCAATTCTTCCTGTTGCTTTTACAAAACTTCCCTCTTGTATCATCAACCCATCGCCCATTAATACAATCCCAACATTTTTGGATTCCAAATTCAGAGCAATACCCCTAGTCCCTTCTGCAAATTCGACTAATTCACCTGACATTATTCCACCAAGACCTATAATACGAGCAATCCCATCCCCCACTTGAATTACGCGACCAATATTCTCAATCCCTACTTTCCTATTATATTGTTCAATACGTTCGCGGAGAATTTTATGAATTTCGTCGACTCGAAGGGTTGCCATTAGTGTTTCTTGACTCTTTTTTTCGGAAGCAAGGGGAAAAATAATGCCTAAATTCTAAACGAAAGTAGAAGTTCAAGGCCTAATTAATTTAATTATTTCTTCGATTCTATGGCCCCGAGAATGCCAATATTAGCACGAATCGTACGGAAATGTAACTCGGTATTCAAACAACTATTCAGAGTTCCTAGAGCTCCTTGTACGGCCTGTTGGAAAACCCGTTGTCGGACCTGATTCATCGCCCTTTGTTTTTCAAAATAAAGGATTTCGTTTTTAGACTTTTCTAATTGTTCCAAACTAATAGAAGTAGCATTAATCAAATTTGCTTTTTCTCGTTCTATCTCAGAGTATCCATTCATTCGATACTCATCTGCTTCTAGTTCGACTTTCTGTAATCGAACCCGAGCTTTTTCGAGCTGCTCAATGGTCCCTCTACGCAATTCTTCCGAATTTCGAATAGTACTCAAGATTCTCTGTTTTCGATTATCTAATAAATCTTTTAATGAAAGTAGATTATCTTTCTATTAAGTTTACAATTTTTATGATCTCTTCCCGAACCAAACATGAATCTTTCGATTCATTTGGCTCTCACGCTCCTTTTTTTTTCTTTTTTTGCTATGGCTATTTCCATATCTTTTTTTTTTTTATGTAATGAGCCTATCCTCTATCTTCTCTTTTCTGTTTATATTTCAATATACCGAAACCCATATTAAGAATATAAGACTAGATAAATATTAAGAGGACTCTTCCGCCTAGATAAAAATCTATCATGGTCAGCAAAGTTGTTTCTTTATTTGTATTTGCCCTTTAGTTAATAATTTCAATTTCATTAAGAAAAACTAACTAAATAAATGGAAAATGAAAATTGATAGAATTCTTTTTTTTTCTTCAAATCCAAAAAATTTCTCTTTTTTTTTATTTTATACATAGGTCGTCGATTCGGCATTGGATAAAAAAGGGCAGGGTGCCCTTCTAGTAAATAGTTCAAACCATTTTATCGATATGAGTGTTTTATATCAGATAAATTCTACATTAGCTATTTCCCGTTTAAAGCATTTCGGTACTAATACTAATATAGTTGTAGAAAGAGTACCCCTTTTTGCCTGGACTTCAAGCAGTTTAGCTTTAACCGTGTTAATGGTCTCACATTATTGGTCTATAGAGAATCAAAGTTGATTTACCAATGAGTCGCGAAATGCTATGGTTCTTCCATATGATTTCTGAATTTATTCAGAAGTAATTCGTCGAGATCGTGCACCTTTTTCTTATTTATCCAAAAAATACTAAAAAATATTTTAAAGTGCAGCCGGATAGATCCAATCTATTCTTGAAATAGACAACTCGCACACACTCCCTTTCCAAAAAAAATCAATACACCAACCACTACAGTTAGATTTATTAGATTTGTTGCTAAAATATCGGTATTAAGCCCGAAACTCCCAGCGGATGGCCAGTGGGCTAAAAAAACGAAAGAATGGGTTACATTTTTCATATGCTCTCCTCTTATAGATAGGACGAACAAAGAGCAAAGTTTTTCGATCGCTTACTTCGCTCGCCCTTTTTTGATCGGTTTTTTTAATGTAATTTTTTTTAATGCAAATAGATTCAATCTAATAATTTCTTTTAGATTAAGTCTTAGGTCTCGTTTGACCTGTGAAAGACTCCTTTGTTGAAATGTTCCAAAAATTCCTAAAATAAAAGGAAAAAGACTTTCCACTGTCCTAAACTAAGGACGGGAAGGAAGAAGGCGAGCATATCCTCTAAATTGATCATCCTCAAATCAGCCCTTCCTGGGGTGGGGTATTGTCTGTCCCGATAAATAGGTAATTCCAGGAGTAATAAATAGGAGTAAAGTATTGATATAATTGGAATTGCAGAAGCAAATACCAATTTACTAAAAAAAGAAAAAAGTATCTAATCTAAAGGACTCATTTTCTTTTTTAGGATTAAACAAAAGGGTTCGCAAATAAAAGCGCTAGTGCCACAACTAGTCCATAAATTGTTAAAGCTTCCATAAAAGCTAGACTAAGCAATAAAGTACCTCGTATTTTACCTTCTGCTTCTGGCTGTCTCGCAATACCTTCTACAGCTTGTCCTGCAGCAGTACCTTGACCAACTCCAGGCCCAATAGAAGCAAGCCCTACGGCCAATCCAGCAGCAATAACGGAAGCAGCAGCAATTAGTGGATTCATGGTGAGTTCCTCGTGTCAAAAAAAAAGAAATGGTTAAGGATACAATCAACCAAGAAATTCTTATTTCTAAGCTCTATTGGGGAGAAGTAACTAAAAAGTACAAATTGAAATGATAATCTGAATTGTCCGAACTACTTCGAGATCTCATTTTTAGTTTCTAATCATTAGAGGTTTGTGTAAATCCATATGATTCTCATTATTCTATTTCTCTTTCTTTCCAACCAACCACTCTTTCATTCCATTCTTCTTTCTTTACTCTTCGATATCCTTGAGTTCCTATTTTTTCCCCTATCATCTAATCCATAATAAAATAATCCATAATAAAAGACGAAATAGAGGAAGAACCCCTATTGAAATCGACCTAATCCAAATCCAATAGGAATTAAATCAAGATATACAATTGATAACAATATGCTGCATAGAACTGGATATGGAATCCAATTCCATATAGAGGGAATTCGATATATCGGATTAGATAATGAATCTAACTTAGGAATATATAATATCCCATATACATTTGTTTCTTCTATTTTGCGTATTTTCTCATTTTCTATTGATGAATCGGATTCTAAAATCATTCCTTAAAAACCCGCACAAAAGATGACTGGACTTATAGACATTAAGGATATAGATCTAGCCTGACTCCGCCCCCCTTAATGCATATATACTTTGACAATTCCGTAATATAGTCTATTCTCTCTCCTACAACTCTAGGTTGTATATTCATACGCATTTCTAACTATTTAGTTTTCCAACCAAGCGGATTATCTGGAACCATGCATGAATTGAGCTAAGCTAAAAAAAAAAGACTATTTTGAAAACTAGTCAATTCAATGATGACCTTCCATGGATTCACCTATATAGGCTGCGGCTAACGTTGCAAAAATAAGAGCTTGAATACCGCTTGTAAATAATCCAAGAAACATGACCGGTATAGGGACTACTAAGGGGACTAAAGAAACAAGAACAACAACGACTAATTCATCCGCCAATATATTCCCGAAAAGTCGAAAACTAAGCGATAATGGTTTTGTGAAATCTTCTAGGATGTTAATTGGTAAAAGAATTGGAGTTGGTTTAATATATTTCTCGAAATAACTCAATCCTTTTTTGCTAAGACCCGCATAAAAATATGCCGCTGATGTGAGTAAAGCTAAAGCAACAGTAGTATTTATATCATTCGTGGGTGCTGCTAATTCCCCATGGGGTAACTGTATAATTTTCCAAGGTAAAAGAGCACCCGACCAATTCGAAACAAAAATAAAAAGGAACATAGTTCCAATAAAGGGAACCCAGGGACCATATTCTTCTCCAATCTGAGTTTTGCTCAAGTCTCGAATAAACTCAAGCACATATTCGAAGAAATTCTGACCGTCGGTCGGGATGGTTTGTGGATTCCGAACAGCTATGATAACTGAACCTAGCAAGATAGTAATTACGACCCAAGAAGTGATGAGTACTTGGGCATGAATTTGGAAACCTCCTATTTGCCAATAGAAGTGTTGGCCTACTTCTACACCCGATATATCATATAACCCCTTGAGTGTTTTAACGGAACATGGTATAATATTCATATTGTCCTCTGATAAAAATTGAACTTCAAAAAAGGAATTCTTTTGATTCAACCATCTCTTTCTCAACTCTGCAACTTGAAGTATTAATCTTATATTTAGGATACCAAGAAATCACATCAGATGATAATATATATCAATACCCTCTAATATATATCAATATTCCCCTTCTTTTATCTATGCAAAACAAAAAAGAATAGTAAGTGATCCCATAAATCTACGCAGTTACCCAAGAATGAACTATTCTTCTTAATCAACGATTTCTTATATAGAGAGAACGGCCCTCACAAATTGCAAATACTAATTTGTTAAGAATCAATCGAATTGAAGTCATAGTGTCATCGTTGGCTGGAATCGATATATTTGCGAGATCTGGGTCACAATTTGTATCGACTAAAGAAATAGTAGGAATCCCCAAAATGGCACATTCCCGAAGAGCTATATACTCTTTTTGCTGATCAAGGACGATCACAATGTCCGGCAACCTCGTCATATATTTGATCCCGCCGAGATATCTTTGCAAGGTAGATAATTTTCTCTTCAAGATTGCCACATCTCTTTTTGGGAGATGGTGGAATTTTCCCATCTTTTCTTCTGCTCTTAAGTCTCTAAATTGAGAAAGTCTAGTTTTCGTAATCGACCAATTCGTTAACATACCACTGAACCACTTTTTATTAACATAATGACAACGAGCCCTTATTGCAGCTGATGCTACTAAATCCGCTGCTCTTTTTTTGGTACCAACAATTAAGAAGCTTTTTCCCTGACTTGCTGCATCAAAAACTAAATCACAAGCTTCTGATAAAAAACGAGCCGTTCTAGCGAGATTTGTAATATGAGTACCTTTACGCTTTGCCGAGATGTAAGGGGCCATTTTAGGATTCCATTTCTTAATACCATGACCAAAATGAACTCCCGCTTCTATCATCTCTTTCAAATTGATGTTCCAATATCTTCTTGTCATTTTTTCCACACTTCCTTTTGATTTTTTCTTTTTTTTTTCATCCTACCATTCCATTACGGAATTTATTTCTTTTTTTTGAAAATTAAGAAAGAGCCGAAATAGCTTGAAATAAATAATAATTGTTCCGATGTAACCTTCCACTGAGAATTGGCCATTGATACATGGTATAAACGTAACCTTAATGAATTAACTGACTTCTTTTACTTATTAAAATAAATAAAATAAAAATCTCAAATCTGACCTGTTAGTGTTCTAAGGTCAAAAGTCTAGTTTAAATAAAAAAATCTGCTTTATGTATCCTTAAATCGTATAAATGGGGGTAAATGGGGGTTCTGATGTCTCATAGAAATTGTTTGTTACATCAGAATCAGAAGAAACTAATTCTGTATGGAGAAACAAAATATCTCTCATTTCCGACGCGAATAGATTTTTTTTTTGAATTTCGAAATAAAGGTTCTTGTCTTGTGGGGAATGATGCACAAATTTTTGGAATCCGGTACCAACAGGTATAATCCCCCCCAGAACTACGTTTTCTTTCAGGCCTTTCAACCAATCAATACGACCTCGTAGGGCAGCTTTTGCTAAAACTCGAGCAGTTTCTTGAAAACTTGCTTCAGATATGAAACTTTGGGTATTCAGGGAAGCCCTTGTTATTCCCAATAAGATTGCCCGATAATAGACCGATTCATCCAAAGCTCGTCCTGCTCGTTCTGCTCGTAATAGTCCGATTAATTCCCCAGGTGAAAAAACATTAGACATTCCATCTTCGGAAACCCGCACTTTTGATGTTACTTGGCGTATAATAATCTCTATATGTCTATTATGGATCTGTACCCCTTGGGATCGATAAACCTTTTGGATCTTATTAACCAAAGAGATACGACTTTGGGCTATGGTTAGCTCAGCTCCAATCAAGAATCCCCAGGGGACCCCAAGAATTCTTGGTATACGCTCATTCCAATCCTCAATTCTCCTTTCGAGATTCGGCGATAGTGAATCAATTGAACGCGCTTCAAAGATTTGTTCTACTTTTGGAAGACCTTGCGTTATGTCACTAGATCTCGATTTTTCATATATAAACGTAACTAACCTATCTCCTTTGTAAAGGATTTCTCCATAATGACCATGAACAGTTGCTCCTGTAGTGGCCAAATAAGGCTTAGCTGCTCTTATAACAAAGGAATCAATATTAACAATGAAAATTTGACCAGATTTTTTTATGTGCGATTTAAATAGACATACATTTTCGCAAATAAATTGTCCAAGGTGAATTATTGCCGATGTCTCCTCCCAAGAATCATGATGGAGAAAGTGCCAATTCAAATGGAATGGATCCAACATGATGTTACTATCGAAATTCGAAATCCTTTGATTTTCATCTATTAAAGAGTATTTAAGCCCTTGAAGTACTTGGAGGGTTTGTTTCAAATTGTCAAGGAACAAATATTTTTTTAACAGGATCTGATTATGCGTTAGTAAATAGTAAGATGAAGAAAAATTCGATATACTAGGTACAATAGCGGCTAAGGGCCCAAAAATATCTCGAATAGGAATTCTAGGATTCGATTCTTTTACCGCATTGGGATATTTCGAATTCTTGAATAAACCAATTCGAGAACAGTTGGATGCCGACAAAATCATCAAAGATTGGTATTCTTTATTTCGATTCAACAAGGTGCCAATAGCTTCTTGATGTTGGCTAAGTGATTGAATCTTCGCCTTGGAATAAAAGGAATTGGTGCGATCTAACCTATTATTGGGAATCGGTCCTGCACTTGTCCTATCATACCTTCTTCGTGTATACGAAATAGTGGACTTGACTAACTCAATTCTTAGGAAATCGCGAATCAGATCATTTGCTCTTACCTCAACAAGGGAAGCACGAGCCTCCTCTTTTTCTTCTTGTTCCCAATTCACTACTAAGCAAGTTCGAACAAATTGACTATTCGTATGATAAATTCTTTGAGTTAACTTGCTATTTTCATGAGAAATAAAATTGACAAGTCGAAGTTGGAAATTATCCTCTTCTTGCAAGAGATCTTGCGGGAAAAGTGTTGCTAAATTTCTCCCTTCGTCCATTTCATATGCGACTGCAGGTCGAACCGAAACAAAATACTTTTCCTTGCTCTTGAGAATTTTTTTCCGTTGAACATAGACCCAATTTTTCTTTTTTTTTGATTCCTTAGAATCTTTCTTTTCTCTTTCTGGTGGTATCAAACTACCACCTAATATCTTATCCGCCTCTTCAGGAAAATGAATATCTCCGGAAAAGATTTTGAGTTCCGTATGGCTTTTTTTTCTCTTCACTCGGACCAATCCACCTAGTCGACTTCTTGTATTTTTTGTGAGTTGTGTATCCACTCCAATGATACTATTATCAAGTACCTTTAGGGATGAGGATCTCGGCAAGATATGCAGTTCTTGAAGAATGAAAAAAAACCGATCTAGTTCTTTTTGGTATTTTAGACTAAATTCTTTTGTTCCTCGATGCTCAATCAAACCCTCTTTTTTAAAAATGGAATCTTCCTCTGGGCTCCCGTATTCGTCCTCTGAGTCTTCTTCTGAGTCTTCCTCTAAAGTCCCATATTCGTCCTCTGAGCCTTCCTCCGGGCTCCCATATTCGTCCTCTGAGTCTTCCTCTAGAGTTCCATATTCGTCCTCTCGGGTTCTATATTCGTTCTCTGGGCTCCCATATTCGTCTTCTGAGTCTTTCTCTCCAGTCCTATATTCATCCTCTAGGATCCCATATTCGTCTTCTAGGGCTTCATATTCGTCCTCTAGGATCCCATATTCATCTTCTAGGGTTTCATATTCGTCCTCTCGAGTCCTATATTCGTCTTCTAGGGTTTCATATTCTTCCTCTCGGGTCCTATATTCGTTCTCTGGGCTCCCATATTCGTCCTCTGAGTCTTCCTCTCGAGTCCTATATTCGTCCTCTAGGGTCCTATATCTAAATTTAACAATTCCTGAACCCTTTTTATCTTTTCTGTATCGTGGATCGTCAAAATAAGCAAAAATAGTATTTCTACGTAAAACACCCATAAAGGGTATTTCAATTGAAATCCCCAAACAGGATATTAGTTCTTTCTCTTGTTCTTGATGATATTGTAATGGAATGACGAACCCATTTCTTCGCTTTTTCGCCAACAAATCCGAATTATCTTGAAGAATAGAAGGATAGACAAAATTCCAATGGCCATTGGACATGATTCGATCCGGCGTTGAATAATCAAGAATTTCCCTATCTTTTTTACCAAAAGTATCCAACAGTCTATGTCTTACTTGATCATAAGTATTCATTTGATCTTGATCCTTGTGGAGCGAAAAAGACGCTATACTGGATCTGCACATACTTACTGACAATATCCATAAATGGCTTGTTTTTGGTAATCGACGAAGATTACCATATTGATATTCGGGCGCATGGTAAACATCAGTACTCCAGTGCATTTCCCCGTCTGATTCGGAATAAATATGCTTTTGTACTTTTTCTTTAAAATGCAAAGTGGACGTTCCGGCACGAATCTCCGCAATTACTTGTTCGGATTCTACATATTGATCATTTTGCACTAGAATCAAGCTTTTTGAGGGAATATTCACACTATATAGAATATCCTGACTCTGAATAGTTACATGCAAGTCTATATAACATAGAAAAGCAGGCTGCCCATGACGGGTACGTGTGGGGTGAACCAAATCTTCATTGAATTGGATTTTTCCATTCGAAGGGGATCGTACAAGGTCGGCAGTACCCCCTGTGAATACTCCGCCAGTATGAAAAGTTCTTAATGTTAGTTGAGTCCCTGGCTCCCCAATTGATTGACCTGCAATAATACCTACGGCTTCCCCCAATTCGACCAGATCGCCATGAGTGGGACTCCGACCATAACATAATTGACAGATCCAAGATGTGCTCCGGCAAGTAAAGGGGGTTCTAATATATATTGGTTGTGCTCGAAATGGTTGTGCTCGAAAGGCAGTTATGAATCGATTGACTAATCCAATTCCAATATCTTGATTTCGAGCGGCAATGCATCGTGAACCAATATATATATCGTCTGCTAATACACGACCAATTAGTGTTTGGGCAAAAAGTTTTTCCGTCATCCCATTTTGAGGACTCAAAGAAATACCTCGGATAGTACCACAATCTCTTCTACGCACAATAATATGTTGAACTACTTCAACAAGTCTACGTGTAAGATATCCAGCATCCGCTGTTCGTACAGCAGTATCTACAACCCCTTTGCGGGCTCCGTAGCAGGAAATTATATATTCTGTCAAAGAAAGTCCCTCGCGTAAATTGCTTTGAATAGGTAAATCAATCATTTGTCCTTGAGGATCCGCCATTAATCCTCTCATACCTACTAATTGGTGTACCTGAGATGCATTTCCTCTGGCTCCTGAAAAAGACATTAGATAGACTGGATTAGAAGGATCCGTTATCCGAAAATTCGAATTCATTTCTTGTTTCAAATATTCACTTGTAGCATACCATATCTCAACGGATTGGCGTAATTTTTCTACCGCGTGTACAGCCCCATAATAATAGTGTTTCTCCAAAAGAAAACTCTGTTGTTCCGCGTCTTGCACTAACCATCCCTTAGATGGTATTGTTAAAAGATCCTCGATTCCTAATGAAATCGATGTAGTAGTGGCTTGATGAAAGCCCAGAGTCTTTATTTGATCCAGTATATGGGATGTATATCCCATTCCGAAATGATCTATTAATCTGCTAATAAGTCGTTTCATAGCAGTTCCGTCTATCTCTTTATTATGAAAGACCAGATTGGCCCGTTCCGCCATACATAAGTACCCCCTTTTTCGGCTGAGTAGGATTCGACAATTGCTGAGTAGGATTCGACAATGGGCCTGAGTCAGTGATTCGAAAATTTAATTAACTTCCTTTCCTTAATCTCAATCTGGATTCGCGCGGCAAAAATGATGATACTAGCGAAATCAAATCGGAATGCCCCCCGAAAGGGAGGGGCATCGCCGAATCTAACTTCCTTGTTTAGATAGTGTATGAATAGGCCTGACTAAATCCTTGTATGGCTTCCTCTATTTCTCTATAAAAAGAAATATGACCAAGAGTGCTTCGAATGTATATAGAACGGATTTCTTTTTTTCTATTTCCCACTATTAGATAGTGGGCATAAATCTCATGATAAGTCCCCAAAGATTCATATTGAACTTCAATCGGAACTTCTCTTGACCCAATGACGCGTTGATCTAGTTTCCATCGGAGCCACAAGGGACTGTCTAAACTGATTCGTTTCTGTCTATAAGCTCCCAGTGCATCATAGGAATTAGAAAAATGGGGTTCTTTATCTTTTGTATACTTATAATTATTATTATTGTAGTTTACTTTTTGATTTGGATAGTTTCCGCAACTATTATATCTATTTGCACAAATACCCCGACGGTTTCCAATCGTTAATACATAAAGTCCGATAAGCATGTCTTGGGTCGGTACGCAAATAGGATCCCCAATAGCGGGAGATAGGAGATTCATATGAGAAAACATAAGTAAACGGGCTTCTGCCTGAGCTTCCAAGGATAAAGGTAGATGAACAGCCATTTGATCCCCATCAAAGTCCGCATTGAAACCCTTACACACTAATGGGTGTAAACAAATAGTACGCCCCTCCACTAAAGTAGGTTGGAAGGCCTGTATGCCTAATCTATGCAGGGTAGGTGCTCTATTCAACAGTACAGGATGTCCCCGCATAACTTCTTGAAGTATTTCCCATACAATGGGTTCCTTTTCCCAAATTTTCCTTTTAGCAATCCTGACATTAGAAGTAGCGCGTTTCGTGATTAAATCGCGAATTACAAATAGCTGAAAAAGCTTTATTGCTATCTCTAGAGGTAATCCACATTGATGTAATGAAAGCGAAGGACCCACAACAATGACAGAACGCCCCGAGTAATCGACCCGTTTTCCAAGCAGAGTCTCGCGAAACCTTCCCTCTTTACCTTCAATTACATCTGAAAGTGATTTGTATACTTTATTGTGACCATCCCTCGTTGGTTGCCCGCGGGACCCACTATCAAGAAGTGTATCCACGGCTTCTTGTACCAATTTTTCCTGGCACATTACTAAATCTGCTGGCGCTAATTCACTTCTTTTTAATAGATAGGCAAGGTTGTTGTTCCGACGAATAACTCTCTTATAAAGTTCATTAATATCCGAAGTCACTACTTTATCCCCAGACCTATAAACAATGGGTCTCAATTCGGGAGGAAGAACTGGTAATAAGCACAAAACCATCCATTCTGGTTCTACATTTGTTTGAATAAAATGTTTCGCCAATTGCATGCGTCTAATCAAAAAAACTTTTCTTATTCGTCTTTTTCTATCTTCCCATTCATCTCCACTATACCCCTCGTCTTCTAATTCCTTCCATTCGACCAAGGAATTCTCTATAATAATTCGCAAATCCAAATCTGCTAATTGTTCTCTAATAGCACCTGCTCCTGTCGCAATTTCCCGATTTCGAAATGTTGCAAAGCCTGGGGTAGAAAAAAAGGGAGAAATGCTGTGGTTACAGGATGCAATTTCATCTTCGAATAAACCTCGTAATCGTAAGAAAGTAGGTTTTTTAGCGCTGGGCCTAGCAAAAGAGAAATCACCGTATACTAGGCCCTCCAATTTCTTAAGGGGTTTATCTAAAAGGTTCGCGATATAACTAGGAAGACCTTTCAAATACCACACATGAGTCGCGGGACATGCGAGTTTGATGTATCCCATTTGATATCTTCGTATCCGAGAATCAACAAATTCTACCCCGCATTTTTGGCAAAATCTTTCCTCTTCGTTTTCAGCTCCGCTCGCTCGAGAATTTCCACAAGCACAAATTCCGCTTTTTATGGGTCCAAAGATTCTTTCGCAAAACAATCCATCTTTTTCTGGTTTATCGGTTTTATAATGAAAAGTAGAGGGCCTTGTGACTTCGCCAACGACTTCCCCATTAGGTAGGTTTTTGTTAGCCCAAGCCTTTATTTGTTGAGGGGAAACGAGTCCAATTTGAAGTTGTTGATGTTTATATTGGTCAATCATAAATAAGAAAAGAATTTATATTTATTCCGATCAAACTTCCTCCCTATTAACCTGGAAGTTCTTCTCAGATACAAGGAAATGATTCAGTTCTAGAGCCAAAGATCGTAGTTCTCGAACGAGCACTCGAAAAGATTCTGGAGGATACTCGTGATTAGGTACTCTTTTTCCCCAGATCGTAGCATTAAGTATTTCTTGGCGAGCTATAAGATGATCAGATTTATAAGTAAGTATCTCTTGTAAAATATGAGCAACACCAAATCCTTCTAAAGCCCAAACTTCCATTTCTCCTACTCGTTGTCCCCCTTGCTTGGCTCTTCCTCTAACGGGTTGTTGTGTAACAAGTGAGTAGGGCCCAGTAGAACGTCCATGGATTTTCTCATCAACTTGATGAATTAATTTTAAGATATAGGACTTCCCTATTAGAACAGGTTGTTCGAAGGGGTCTCCTGTTCTTCCATCAAATATTCTGCTTTTTCCCGGGTACTCGGGTTCAAATACCCATGGATTTTTTGTTTGTTTACTGGCTTCATATAATTCTGAAAACACAAGTTTTCTTGAAGCCTCTTGCTCATATCTCTCATCAAAGGGTGCTATTCTATAATGTTTCTTTAGCAGATCCCCGGCTAATCCGAGCGAGCTTTCAAATATTTGTCCCACATTCATTCGTGAGGGTACTCCTAAGGGATTGAAGACCATATCAACAGGTGTTCCATCTTGCAAATAGGGCATATCTTGCCTGGGCAAAATTTTGGAAATGATCCCCTTATTCCCGTGTCTTCCGGCTACTTTATCCCCAACTTTGATTTCGCGTTTCTGTAAAATATATACACGAACCATTATGTCTAGGGGGTCCCTCTGGATCCATTTCACATCGATAACGCGCCCTCTTCCACCTATAGGTAGTTTGAGAGAAGTTTCTTTTGAAGTGGATACCTCAAGGCCAAATATGGCCCGTAATAACCCAGCTTCCGCGATATACGAGGATTCGCTCGCTATCTGAGGCGTTAATTTACCTACTAAAATATCGCCAGTTTCTACCCAGGATCCCAACCTAACAACTCCATTTCTGTCCAAATTGCGGAGTAAATGTTCTTCTAGATGTGGTATTTCTTTAGTAATTTTTTCAGCGGAGCCTTGGCTTGTCGTATCCGTCTGAATTTCATATTTTCGGATGTGAAAAGAAGTATAAATATCCTCATATACCAAACGTTCGCTAATTAGTACTGCGTCTTCAAAATTGTAACCTTCCCATGGCATATAAGCTACTAATACGTTTTTTCCTAAAGCAAGTTCCCCACCAACTGTAGCAGCTCCCTCCGCTAAAATTTGTCCTTTTTTAATGGATTTACCCCACAGAATCCGAGGTTTTTGGTGCATACAAGTATTTTTGTTAGAGCGCCGATGGGTAACTAAAGGAATACTTATAGTCTTCCCACTACTTGATAAAAGGATCTTGTGACTATCAGTAGAAATGATCTTTCCCTCGCGTTCGGCTATAACGGAAACCCTCGAATCTAGAGCTGTTTGGCGTTCCAATCCAGTTCCAACAATGCACTTCTCGGACCGAGAAAGCGGAACTGCTTGGCGCTGCATATTAGAACTCATTAAAGCCCGATTCGCATCATTATGCTCAATAAAAGGAATGAGAGAACCTCCAATAGAAAAATATTGGAAAGGAAAAATACTTCTAACATGAATCTGTTCCCATGCAATAGTCAGGAATTCTTGACGGTATCTAGCTGGAACAACCTGTTCTTCCTGAATACCCTGATTCAAGGACAAAGAATTTCCTGCTGCTATCATATAATATTCATCTCTATTTGGTGATAAATAAACCACCTGTCTCTCTTTTTTTTCTTTTGCTTTCTCAGATATTTCATAAAAGGGACTCTCTATGGACCCCCACCAGTGGTCAATTCTCGCATGAATAGCTAAGGATCCAGTAAGTCCAACATTGATTCCTTCGGACGTGTCAATTGGACAAATACGCCCATAGTGACTCGGATGAATATCTCGGCTCCGAAAACTTGCAGTTCTCCCCGTCAATCCTCCAGGACCCAAACAACTCACTTTTCGCCCATGAACAGTTTGTGTCAATGGATTGGTTTGATCAAAAACTTGAGATAAGGGGTATGTGCCAAAAAAGGTCTCATAAGTAGTTATTAATAAAATCGAAGTTGAAGTTGGAGTTACCAAAGTTTGTGGAGTCGGTTTCGATTGACGTATGAATACTCTACGGATAGTTTTTTGAACCGCATGTTGTAAACGACCAAGAGCCAGTCCGAATTGATCTTGTAACAGATCCGCAACCGAACGAATACGTTTATTTTTCAAGTGATTCATATCGTCATCGTCAAGTATACCCGTTCCAAATTTCATTCCAATCAAATGATCCGTAGCGGCCAATACATCTCGTGGTAACAAGAATGTATTGTTCTGAGGTATATCAAGATTCAGTCTCCGATTCATATTTCGTCGACCAATCCTTCCTAATTCACATTTTTGTTGAAAAAATTTCTTTTGTAATTCCTCACATAAGGACTCCGAAAATACCAGGTCCCCACCTACACAAGCAAATTGTTGATAAAACTCCAAAATAGCTTTTTCTTTTGACTCAATCCTCTTCTTCTCCTTAGCATTCGGGAAAGATAAGAAAATTTCAGGGTAGGAAACATTATCTAGAATTTCTTTTAGATTCGAACCCATAGCTGATGATAGAACTAGAATAGATATCTTTTGTTTTCTACTCACGCGAGCCCATATCCTTTCTTTTTTATCAATTGCTAATTCCGATCTTCCTCCCCAATCTGATATTATAGTCCCAGTGTAGATAGAAATTCCCTTATGGTCTAATTCCGAGCGGTAGTAAATACCAGGACTTAGCAATATTTGATTGATCACAATTCGGTATATTCCATTTATTATAAAGGTTCCTAAGGAATTCATTATAGGAATGTTTCCAATAGAAATGGTTTGCTTTTGCACATCGAAACCAAAAATTAATCTCGCAGATACATATAATTCGGAAGAATAGGTGAGTGATTCATACACAGCATCCCTTTCTTTTATCGAGGGTTCTAGCAATTGATATCCTTTCGCAAATAATTGAAATGCAATTTCGTGATCTGGATCTTTAATTGTTGGAAACTTCTCAAGTTCTTCTGCCAAGCCTTGATTAATGAACCTACAAAATCCCTCGAATTGGATCTGACTAAATCCGGGTATTGTGGACATTCCCTCATTTCCATTCCGGAGCATCTTAATCTTAAGTTTCCTGTTTATCGAAGAAAAATTCCATTATCAGCTCACTCTTCATCAATCCCTATGGATCGATCTAGCAATTATGGAATCCATATTCTGTTTACTGAATCACATGAAATTCTAGGGAACTCCACATACATATTTCATATATGTATTTCATACATATGAATAGAGACAATTTCGACGAAAGTTCGAATTTGCCAGGGGTACAAATCGAATGAAAATGAATTGATAAAACATTCCTAGAAAAAAATTCTGCCACTTACACTTTATGATACTAATCAGATTGGATGGCAAAGATTTCTCATTTTATCTCCTTTCTATGAATGGGATAAAGCCATAATATAATAATTTATAAGCACTAGAAAATTTGACTTTAGTTCGATTTAGAATAGCACGCTTAGTTTAATTTCAAAAAAGAATAAGAATTTGAGGGTTCTTTTTTGTTTCGTAGTAGTAGAATTGCTAGAAAATATAGGATTTCATTGTAGAATCCTAAAATAAAGTAAGTCCTTTTTTTAAGTACATGCCAATCTAGTTATCCACCTCTCCACATATCCCTGCTTTTATCGTAATTTCACTTGGGTGGGCCAAGATGGTCAGGTCATACTCTATATCAGACCAAATATTAGACCAAATTTCTTTTTTTTATTCAAGATATTTAATGCAATGAAAAATTAAAGCACGATTCCCCATAGAGATATGTACATAAGGGGGATCCATGGATAATAATGCTGTTATGGATAATAATGCTGTTCGGACCTGTAGTTTACCTATACACGGATTAGGCATAAATCCATTCTATTTTATTATGCCATTAAAAGGAAGGGGGGAGAGAATACCGATTTAAGAGTCGTTCACTACTGCAATTCAAAAAAAAAATAGAATTCTAGTTAATGGTTCCAATTTGTTCTGAATTTTGCAGCCTGTGACTGGAAATCAACTTTTTCTCTTTTTTCATCTCAATAGAAAGAAAAGGGAAGTTTTCTAGTGTTAGCAATGTTTGTTTTAAGATAGAATCCATCGAGGAGAATAATCGAAACTGGATTCAAAAAAAGCAGGAATAGATTTTTTGAAAAAGATTGGAAAAAAGTAAGTAGAATTAGATTCAAGATAAAAGAAAGTAGGTTTTAGTAAGAAAACCTGGATGAATACTTGCTCTTTTCTCTATTTTAGATCGGATTTTTTGGCGGCATGGCCAAGCGGTAAGGCAGGGGACTGCAAATCCTTTATCCCCAGTTCAAATCTGGGTGCCGCCTGATCAATAAAATACTTAGGCTTATAGTACTGATCGAACTCGACAAATTCGTACCCTGCATAAGTTGGGGCAAGAGAGTAACTAGGCCTGGCGATACTGGATTTTGAGAATCCATAGTTCTATCCTCAAACTAGGGTTTGTTTTGTCGGTAGTGGCCCAAACGGCTACCAATAAGGATGAGGTTGCGTTTCCTTATTCTTTTATTAATTTTAATTGATTCGATTCGAGAATTCAAAATTACAAGGCTAAGATGTCAGAAATCTTGATATCCAAAGGGCCCCTAAGGGGCATTTTTTTTTTCAATCTAAGATTGAAGAAGGGACTCCACGAAGGAATATCAAGACTTCCTAATTATCATACATTTTATTTATCATACATCTTATGCTACCTACATACACTAAAGTAAGGGCTACTGATTCTGTCGAGAATCAGATTGAATAGGCTGATCAAAAATCAATTTCGGAGTTGTGGATAAAGTCTCCTCATTCTTTCATAGAATGATAGAAGGGCTATAGGGTTTAGGTTAAAAATAAACATAGGCAAGGTAGGTATCCAATAAATATTTATCTATCCTAATTTTATGGTATATTCTGATGTCCTTTGCTTATAAAAAAAGGGTAACAAAAGGAAGAAAAAATCTTCCTATTCCCGCGTCTTCTATTCAGGACATCATCCCCGTACTCTTTTTTAAGGAAAAGGGCTATGTATCGTATTTATACTTAATGCTCTCCAATTCTACCAGAAATCCTATAAGAATTTGTTAGGAGTAAATTCCTTGAACTGATTCATCCATAGCGTTAGGGCAGAATCCCTTTTTGACTCTGTACCCTTGATTCCACTATGATTATTGATCAATAGTAGAATAATTCCTTCATAGAAATAGGAGACATAATTTACATGGATATAGTAAGTCTCGCTTGGGCTGCTTTAATGGTAGTCTTTACATTTTCTCTTTCACTAGTAGTATGGGGGAGGAGTGGACTCTAGGGATACTACTAATTGATTGAGTAGTCGAATTGTTGTATCAACTTTTTTCTTTAATTGATCGTTTTGCATTAATCATTTTGCCAAACTTTATTCTTTCTCTCTTTCTTTAGTTTTGTTTCACTCCTGTACCTGTAAGAAACTCTTGTAAGAAAGAGTCGTTCTATTCTACTATATAGAAATAGAAAGAGCTATTACAGCAATTCCAAATTTCTACTAGAAGTGACGAATGGTTAAAAAAGTTCTATACATAAGAAAATTAGACTTTCTTCCACGGAGCTATTCACAACATATCGCACACTTTCCATTTGTTTTATATTCTTTTCTTATTCTTAGAATAATTTTTATGCTCTTTTGAAGCATCTCGCCGCATGTTTAAGCATGAAAGATTCGCTGGTTTTTTCCTTTTACTTTTTTTCTTTTACTTTTTACTATAGTCTATTCTCATATTATTTTTCTCTCCCTCCATGGATTCTTTCGTGAAGAATTGTCTTCGATTTTTTTATTTTGACTTGATTGAAATTAAGTGGATGCAGTGAAAAAAGAAATTGAATTAGACTACTATTTCAATCTACTAATCTATTCTATGTAGATTCAAGATAATATAATAGAAAGACTCTAAAGTGTCGTAGAAAAAACTATATGTAGTTCTTTCTACCACACTTTATGATTCCAACCAGATCCTTTCATTTAAGACTTGGATTTTGATTTTATTTAATCCCTTTTTCATTTCTTCAATGATTAATTGGAATTCCAATTAATCATTTTGGCTGACTGTTTTTACATAAATAATAAGTAAAAAGGCAGTAGGAACTAGAATAAACAGTGCAGTAGCAATAAATGCGAGAATATTGACTTCCATAACCTCTTTATTTTTTTCACAATAACTCGGGATGTAATCCCATGGAGAGGAAAAAGGGGTATCCTGTAAATTCAAGGGGAGGACTTGCATTCTGATAATACTGAATCAATTCAATATTATGAATATCGGATCTATCAAATCAATTCATGGTTGAGAGTGGAATAGTATAACATAGGAAGATCCACTTTTTCTTTTCTATATCTATAACCCACGATCCTTCTTATCTTATCCAATTTCCCTTCCTTTTTCTTATAGTTATACATACAATTATGTATGTATGTATTATATGACCGACTTTCTATGGGTCACATAGACATCCAAATAAGCAGTAGAAGTAGAAGTGAGATGGAGAAAAGAGGGCTTAAATAAAAAAAAATCAAATATTTTAATTAATTTAGGAAAAAGGGCGTTTGCTTTGCTTGGTTTTTCTTTTATTTTATTAGGTTACTATCAATATCCACTTTTTGGGTCTAAAGATGAGAACAGATCCATAAAAAAGGAGTCCGCAAATGGAATGAAAATGAGATAGATTCTTTCCAATTAGTCATTGAACATACACAAACAAAGTTGGAACTACAAAATGGAGGGGGCCTGGTTTAATCCAAAAAGTAAAGTACTAATTATATTAAATTAAATTCACTGTCTATGTCTAAGAAAAAACGAATACGATTTATGTATGGATTTCGGTAAAATACCGGTACTCTATTCCATAAGAGTCGAATAGGAAGTTAAGATGAGGATGGTATCATCATAAGGATAGAGTAATATCCTAAATTATACTAATCCAAGTATGATATGTATGTCTTTCCTTATCAACCGGGAGTAGTGAAAAAAAAAAATTCCTATAGGCCTCCCCTCCCTCTTTAATGAGAAATGCGAAATAAAAAAAGTGAAATAAGGGTGCCCCATAGGTATTTGATCTTCTCTCCTGCCCCCCCCCTTTTTTCATGGAAAAAGGAAAGATGAATTTCTCCATTCATTGAACCCTAGTTCGGGACTGACGGGGCTCGAACCCGCAGCTTCCGCCTTGACAGGGCGGTGCTCTGACCAATTGAACTACAATCCCCGCGGGGTGTATGGCATACCTATTCTTAAATAGAACCATAAGAAAGAACCATAAGAAGATTCGATTCGCCTGTCGTACTCTAAGAAATAGACAAATCATATACTACATACCCACATATCATATGTGGGTATAGTGAGAGTGACATAACTAGTATGTCGCGATTTTTTATCGCTAAAAATGGATGATAATCCACCTTTCATTTCAATAAGAAAAACTCTTTTGTTTGTAAAAAAGGAATGAGAGAGATATGGATTAGAAAGAAATTTCCCCCTTTCGCTTTATCCTTTATTTCTATGGATCAGACATTTTATTTTATGGAAGAAAAACAAATGGATTTAGTTCATATTCACGAAGCCCTAGATTTTTGGGCCGAGCTGGATTTGAACCAGCGTAGACATATCGTCAACGAATTTACAGTCCGTCCCCATTAACCGCTCGGGCATCGACCCAGGAAGAATTTATTCTAGGGTTTTTTAGAATCTATGATTAACCTCCTTTCATAATACTCCCTACCCCCAGGGGAAGTCGAATCCCCGCTGCCTCCTTGAAAGAGAGATGTCCTGAACCACTAGACGATAGGGGCATCACTTCACTAGACGATAGGGCCATATACAACCGCTCGTCATTATACTATAATGATAGTATGAGCAGTTTTTTGGAATTGTCAATATACTCGAAGAGTATAACTAGATCCAAAGCAAAGAGTCTTTCCTACTTTTCTGTTATGCTTTCATAGGATTTTTTTTAGTTGATGGTTAGGTTAATTCACGGATCATTCCCTACTTTTTAGGGAAATTCATTTAAAGGGTATAGAATAAGAATAGATTAATAAAAGGGATTCTAGATTAGTTCAGTACAGGTAGTGATTTGATTGATCTAACAGGAAAAAGAGTCCAATTTGATTTCTTTTTTGTAATTTCCACCCCGTGCTTCGTTTAGCGTTCAGACCAAAAATGCATGCATCCCACACTAAGTCATAAAATTCAAGAAAAAATAGAGAAATTTGCAAAAACAAAGAAAAAAAAGTGAATAAATAATAAATTTAGTAGAAAAGTACTTTATCGGATTCGAACCGATGACTTACGTCTTACCATGGCATTACTCTACCACCAAATAAAAAGCCCTTTATCGGATTTGAACCGATGACTTATGCCTTACCATGGCATTACTCTACCACTGAGTTAAAAGGGCTTTTTATTCAATTCAAAAATTAGCCACTTTGATTTCTCATTATGAGTCTAATGCATAATGTACATAATATATGTATATATAGAGATATATGTAGAGATTATATATGTATATATCGAGATATAGAAGTTTATTCATGGCGAGGTTCAAAATCTTGAGAGTTCAAAATCTTGAGAAAATCAAGAAAAATAAGAAAATCTTTCATATTCTCTCTTATCACTTGCACAAAGTAGAGGTTTTTTTCTTTTTTTTTTTTATATATAAAAAAATACATATAATAAAATACGTGAAGAGAGAGTTGACACAATAAAAAATTAGTATCCGATATACTTGAAGAGGGTAAGTTCATAGGTATGTAAACACGATCTCGGACGACTCACCAAACCAAAGCCCAGAAGTTCTATTTTTTAGAAGAGGAGAACAAATATGTATCAATTGTTGAATCGGATACAACAATGGGCAAAAAAAAAAAGGCCAAAGGGGCAATAAGAGCTGCTGTTAAAAAAACGGTAGACTTTGTTTTTTTTTTATCTTTAGGCTATTGACTTTTCACGTGCTCAGAACGTTCTGCAGAATTAGGGACTTTTTTCTTCTATTGGCTGATCTTATGATGAGAACTTTCTCCATTTATGTTTTATTTCCTCTAATTCTAATTGGGTAGGGTATAAAGGAATTCGCGCTCTTCATATACCCATATGGTTGGGTATTAATTTTCAGTGATATACTTCTTGTCTGTTTTGGTGAGAAATTGAAACTATTTTTAACAGGCATCTCTTAGAAAAACCTTCGAGTTCAAAACTTTTCAATTTTTCTTAAAAAGTTTTGGACGGATTTGTTGAAGCGATTTTTAACAGGTACCCCTTCCTTTAACAGGTACCCCTTCCAAGGAAGGGGGGTACTTGAATATTCTCCAAGGATTCTGGTTGGTGCATTTTGAACAAACTATGTTGGAGTTTTAGCAACAATTTGCTTGTAAAAAGTGGGCAGTCGAATTTATACTGCAGAGTATAAAAATTATTCTACTGCCTGCCCAACAAAAAATAATAAACCATACCCTACATACCTAACTCCTCCTGGCTATGGGTTTTCTGTTTCCGAAGATTAGGAAAAAAGGAGGATTCTGGAACCCTAAAGGTTCGATGGTATATGGATATGGAAAATATAAGATTCCCGATCCTAGCGGGAAAAGGAAGGGAACAGATACCCAATATGATTCTTGGGAGGAACATTTGGTAATGGTCTTGGTCCTCTATGCTCTTTTTTATGTGTTCTTAGTTCTATTCATCTTCTTTGATTCTTTTAAACAAGAATTTAATAAACTAGAATTGAGTGGAAAAGAGGAGAAGAAATTGGTAAATGGAGAGGATCGACTAACCAGAGACATTTAGGATCTTCTTTACATCAGGTAAATCCGTCGGGTCCTGTCCGCTTCTCCGTTTAAGTTACGACTCTTTGTTTCTTGCTTCTCTCAAGCCATAGGGAAAGTCTATGATGAATTTAAAAAATGCATCTCACTCTTTCTCTACGGCTCGGACTTCATGATAAGTGGGGCAAGAAAGAAAACATCTTCCCCAATTTCTTTGTTCAGAATTGAACAAAAAAGAAAAGGAAGAAAGGGATTTATGGGGGCAGTGCTGCTCCCTATATCTCCTAGTGTATATTGTAGGAATAATCAAACTATTCCTTAGAGCAGTCTGGCACACTTACGTCCTCGCAAAACAAATAATGATCATTGTAGTCGTAACCGTAGAATACGACCCTAATCGAAATGCATACATTTGTCTCATACACTATGGGGATGGTGAGAAGAGATATATTTTACATCCCAGAGGGGCTATCTAAACCCTAAAGCTAAAGTAAAGGCCCGCGATCGAAGTACCAACAGCTCACTGTCATGAACCTTCTCCATTTGATTCAATAAGGGGGAATTGGCCTCCTTCTCGAATGGCTACCCTTGACAAAGGGTAGCGTTGGTATCATAATCTACATGTAGCGGGTATAGTTTAGTGGTAAAAGTGTGATTCGTTCTATTAATAACTGAATTTGAAATGATATACTTAAGGCGTCCTTAAGTTTTTTATATTCCGATGAAAACTTTAGTTCTTATAAAGGATTTAATCCTTTTCCTCTCAATAGCATATTGAGGAAGAATATACATTCTCGCGATTTGTACCCAAAAACTAATTGGATTATGAGTACAGAGTCGCGAAGCATAATTTTGCATTGGATTAAGTATTCCAATTTTTAAAATATGAGTAAAGGATCTATGGATGAAGATACAAAAAAAGTTTATTTCCAATCGTAACTAAATCTTCTTTTGTTAAAAAAGGAAATGGAAGCCAAATAGCTAAAAAACGGTAGTTTTGGTTTACTAGAACCATCAGCATATTGTTTCAGCTCGGTGGAAACCTAATTCTTTTCCTCAGGATCTCTTGAATGAAATTAGGGAACGAAGTAAGTAGATTAGATAGATTTAGTAGAATTTCTATCTCCTACTCTACAGGGATCATCTAGAAAGCGGAGAGCTTTGGTTCCATTCAGATAGAAAAGCTGACATAGATGTTAAGTGGTGAGAATATCCATAAAGGAGCCGAATGAAATCAAAATTTCATGTTCGGTTTTGAATTAGAGACGTTAAAACTAATCAACCAACGTCGACTATAACCCCTAGCCTTCCAAGCTAACGATGCGGGTTCGATTCCCGCTACCCGCTCCATTCTGTATAAAAGGACTATTCTATTTGTCTAGACATGGTAGAGTCCTGTATTCAACCTTTTTCGTCCACCAGTTTCCGTCCCTCCAGAGCGGAGTAGAGCAGTTTGGTAGCTCACGAGGCTCATAACCTTGAGGTCACGGGTTCGATTCCCGTCTCCGCACTTAGCAGTCTGTATAAAAGGACTATTCTATTTGTATAGATATGGTAGAGGGCTGGGCGGTATCCAACCCTTTTTTATTCATTAGTTCCCGGTCCTAAAGGGCCAAATGGAGCAGTTTGCGAAGTCACTTGCCCCTACAAGAAGAACTCTCAAGGCTCCTTCCTACCCTGCAGAAAAGAAAAAAGAAATGAAAGAAAGGCACAGTCTACCTCCCTTCCCTTTAAAAGCAGTTTGCTAGTTGTTTGTCTCGGTGAATCCCCAATTTAGGGAGCCCTGTTGGCGAGTTCGATTCCCGCCTCCGGAGCCCCTTTTTTTTGAGTGGGGTGCAAAAGAAGGGTAAGATAGTAAGGGATACGGTACTAGACTAACACCTACTTAATTTAATATAAGTAGTTAAGTAGTCAACTAGACTAAATTTTTTATCATAGTACCTTACTAAATTAAGCTGGCGAGCGGCGGGAATCGAACCCGTATCTTCTCCTTGGCAAGGAGATGTTTTACCATTGAACTACGCTCGCTACGGGATATATTTTATAGGGTATATCCGCCCGGGTCGACCGTCTATGTCTGGGTCGACCGTTTCATTTTCTATTATATTAGAGTTTTCTTTTTTTTAATTGTCTGTCAATCAATATTCTAATGGCAATGGAATTTCATAATAATGAAAGAGAAGAGGTAGCAATTCGGAACGCAAATTGCATTTTAATGCGTCTCACAATTCCAATTTTTTCGAAGAAATGGCCTTTTTATTTATTTTGTATCGGGCTACTAAATACTAAACAAATTTAAGAAATGAGAGAATTCAGAATAGCTACCAGAAAGACTAGTCCAATCCATAATGATGTACCGGAAAATACAACGTTTTTATTATTTGACCAACCATCAGGAGAAGCAAATACAAGGGGTACACTAATTACTAACACTGAGGAAGTCGCAATTAATGCAAAAACAGCTAA